TATAATAATAAGAAAACGAAAAGACTTATTATATATATACGAAATACAAAATCCCGTATAAAAAAATGATTATTTTTGGTTACAATAAATAACAAAAGGAGGTTTTTCAATGCGAGATCTAAAAACATATCTCTCCGTGGCCCCAGTATTAAGTACGCTATGGTTCGGGGCTTTAGCAGGCCTATTGATAGAGATTAATCGTTTTTTCCCGGATGCGTTGACATTTCCCTTTTTTCATTCTAATTATTGACATCGGGGGGGGGTGAAGAAAATTCGAGATACAATTAAATATTTATGACTAATTGCCCCCCCTTTTCTCTTTTTTATTTCTTATTTTTAGAATAAGGGGCGAAAGGGAAAGAATAGAAGTGGATTCGGCGTCTGCGAGACTGGGGTTCAAACTCGAATTAAATTCTTATTAATAAGAATAAGGGCGTGGGGATAGAGTAGTAAAATGTGGGTCTAGGGCAAGAATACAAGATCTTTAATTGAAATGCCGTCCTTCAAATAGAAATAGAGTTTCTAGATCATTATCTTACTTATTATTTACTATGGCTTTGCTTTGATTGATTATTACTTTATTGATTTTGATCTTTTAGAGTTGGATTTCAAGTTAAGTAACTTTTATTTTTTTTCTTTCTTTCGAACCAAAATCGAAGAGTTGAGTAAATCAAAAATCCAAGGGAGGTTCATGGCCAAGAGGAAAGATGCGCGAATAACGGTAATTTTGGAATGTACTAGTTGTATGCGAAGTAATGTTAAGAAGGTACCAACAGGCAGTTCCAGATATATTACTCAAAAGAATCGGCACAATACGCCGAATCGATTAGAATTGAGAAAATTCTGTCCCTATTGTTACAAACATATGATTCATGGGGAAATAAAGAAATAGATCGAACGATGTATGTCTTATCCCTGAAAAGGGAAAGATGGCATTATATAGAACATATTTAAATTAAAATATAAAAGAATCCTATTGGGGGTTAAGATGACAATTAAGAAATAGGATTTTCAGGATAAGAAATAAATTAAACAAACAAACCATGGATAAATCCAAGCGACCTTTTCTTAAATCCAATCGATCTTTTCGTAGGCGGTTGCCCCCGATTCAATCGGGGGATCGAATTGATTATAGAAACATGAGTTTAATTAGTCGATTTATTAGTGAACAAGGAAAAATATTATCTAGGCGGGTGAATAGATTGACCTTGAAACAACAACGATTAATTACTATAGCTATAAAACAAGCTCGTATTTTATCTTTGTTACCCTTTCTCAATAATGAGAAACAATTTGAAAGAACCGAGCCGACCGCTGGAGCTGCAGGCCTTAGAACCAGAAATAAATAAGCTTTTTCTTTGTTCACTTGAATCATAATTCCAACCCGAACTCAAATGCAAATTGGTGTTTTGTTCGACAAATCCGAGAATCCAGATTTGATTATCGGGCCGTAACAAAAAAACGAATCGAAAAAAGATTTTTTATTGAACGTGTTCATTCGTTTTGACTACTTTAACATATTTTTTCATAGGAATTTGACCCCACCCTCCCGGAGTTCATTCTCCGGGGAACTCCATTTAAATTATTCCAGTGTATTCTTTACAATCTGCTTCTTTTCTGATTTCGTTGGAAATCATATAAAGACAATTCCGATTTGATATAGCTATTTGAGCTAGTATTTTACGATTAATAACCAACCGTCTATTGTATAGATCGTGTATTAATTTACTATAACTATAAGATACCCCCCCTTCCCGAATTACTGCGTTTATACGAGCGATCCACAAACGACGAAAATTTCTCTTTTGATTGTCCCTATCGCGATGAGCCGAAACCAAAGCTCTCATTTTCTGCTGAGTAATAGTTCGAGTAAGTCTTGAATGGGCCCCCCGAAAACTTGATGCAAATAAACGAATTTTTGTTCTACGTCTCCGAGCTATATATCCGCGTTTAATTCTGGTCATTGAATAAATAAAACTTTAACGAATAACTAATCGATTTCTTTTCTTTCAGTTATCCTTTTCCCCGCCCTGGTCTATTAATAACCAAACGGATTTTTCCAATGTATAAAATAAAAATTCCAACGGCTTCGGCTACTATAACCTTCCCGACCACGATTTTATTTTTTAGGTATTTGACTGTAAAATACAAAAGAAATAATAAATTTTCTTTTGCTAGGTGTCAAAAATAAAGTCAATAAAAATTATAAATTAAATGGATAAAGAAATCGTGGGTTACATCGTTTCTATGGTTACTTCTTAAACGGCGAGGTCTTCTCTATACACCGGAGCCTTTAAAAAAACAAAACTTCATTTAATCAATGTTTTTGGTAACTTGTATAGTTCACACCACGCTATTTGGCTCTACCCATAAATTATACAGTAACAGGTCTTTCACAGCGAGACCCACCTATACAGTAACGGTATTTAATTCTGAAAGTTAGCCGGATAGCTGACCCTCGTAGTCCGTTTTTGACCGGGCGAGAACTTCATTTTTATGTTTTTTTGAAAATTTCAATAAGATTTCCTCCGCTTAATGGATAACCATTTGTTACCAATGGAGAATTGGTTATCATCTTAAATTCAGGTGGTTGGATTTGCAACAACGGAAACCATAAACTTTATCCACAATTAGGGGGATCTATTTGCTTATTTTTAGATAGTGAACGGAGTTCCTTCTTCCATTCTATCCTATTCGCTGGTATTGATCATTTATACTGGAAAGCGGGTTTTTGCTTTTTGTGTCAGTTCATGATCTAAACGAGCCGCACATACACCCTAGTACATGTTCCTCGGCGCTGAGGACATCCCCCAAGAGCGGGGGATTTCGTGACATTTCGAATTGGCTGTCTTGTATTTCTAATAAGTTGTTTAATAGTTGGCATGTTGAATCATATACCTAATAAGGGTTGGTTTAGATTGATCCTAACCGGGATGATTATGAATTTTTCCTATTTAATAGAATAGTAAACTCGGATTTAAAATCTTAAATCATGGATTTGCACAATGGATTTGCACAAAAGACATTTTTTCACCCAACTGCTACAAGATCAACAATTCCGTAAGCTTGGGCTTCTGTTGCTGACATAAAAACGTCCCTTTCCATGTCTTCCGATACAACCCATAATGGTTTACCCGTTCTTTGTACATAAACCCTTGTGAGGGTTTCTCGTAGTTTCAGCAGTTCTTCCGCTTCCAGGATAAATTCGCCCGTTTGTGCTTCATAAAAAGAACTAGCGGGTTGATGGATCATTACCCTGATGATATTAAGGGTTCTCTATCTGGTGTGCTGAAACGAACCGAAAAGAAAGATAACGAATAATAGGAAAAAAAGATAGAATTGAACAACCGTACGGGCATCATCTTTTGTGCATTGCATACGGCTCTACAATCAAATTGACCCTTAACTTTTTATTTTTCTATTCAAGAAAGATAAAAATAGAATCTATCAACCCCGGGTGGGTAAATGGTCAAATTGCCACCCTTTCTTTCGGAGGAGTTAAAAAAATACTATGGTGGTTCCGTTGCTTTATATTTTTAAACGTATTCTTTTTTTGTCTTTGATTCAGCAATCCCAAAGTTTCTTTTTGATCCAACCAAAAAAGGGAAAATCTTATTTTTTTCGCACTCTTTTTTTATACCATAAATATTGTTAAGAGCCCATGAGTATGAAAAGAGTATGAAAATAAAAAAGTTTGTGACGCTGGATTGGACTTCCGATAGATAAGAGAAAATCGGAAATGCCTTTTATCTCATACTACTCTCTCGATACATAATCGAATGAAAAAAAAGAATATATAATTTTTTTCATATCGAATTCGAAGTGCCATGCTACTGTTACTTAATATTCATATGGCGAAGGCATAGTTTTCTTTTTTCTTTCAAATAAAAAAACCTCATTGGCGCCAAGCGTGAGGGAATGCTAGACGTTTGGTAATTTCTCCTCCAACTAGGATAAAGGATCCCATTGACGCGGCTAATCCCATGCATATTGTATGGACCTCTGGTCCCACAAATTGCATAGTATCATAAATAGCTACTCCAGGTATTACCCACCCGCCCGGAGAGTTTATAAACAAAAACAAATCTTTGGTACCATCCTCGATACTGAGATATACCATAAGACCAATAAGTTGATTCGAGATCTCACTATCAACTTCTTGACCTAAAAAAAGCAATCTTTCTCGATAAAGTCGGTTGAGTAGGGTAAAATTTTATCCCTTAGGAACCGTACATGCACCTTTTGATGCATACGGTTCAAAAAAATTGCGAAAAAGAATCAATGGCTAGATTTGAGTCCCCTTTCTTTTTTCTATTTATAACAGGTTTTTCTAACTTATAAGGAAAGAGCCTTTTTTTATATTTTTCAATAAAGACCAATTTTGCCTTCTTTTCTTTCTTTTTTTATAATATAAAAAGTCGACAAACTTATCGAATTAACTTTTCATTGATGTATTGTTTCATCGAGATTCAACCCAAACCGCGATGGTATTTTCTTGTTCCTGAATGGGTCTCTTTAATCTTTTTAGGTTTATGCTCTACTCCGGGTAAAGATCCGCCCGATTTTTATTTGCACATATAGGACAAATCTTCCCATCACCATTTCTTTTTTTATGACTTTACAAATAACAAACAAGAATCTTTTATGATACACGTAGTAATCATAGATCTATTTATTTTATTACCAATTGGGTTTTTTCTAAACGGAGCCTGGATACTTCATTTTTTTAGTCCAACCAGAGCCAACCATAAATTATTAGAATTGATAGATAATAGTACTATGAATTCCCCAAAACAATGCATCTAATTGCACTTCACGCTCCAATTTTTTGATGATTCAATTTCTGTTTCTTGGGCGAAACAGAGGATATCTCGGTCGGGGGAGAGAACGGGGAAATCCCATATGACCCAATATATCTGACAAGCCGCACTATACGTCAACCCAAGATGCGTCTTCCTCTCCAGGACTTCGGAAAGGTACTTTTGGAACACCAATAGGCATGAATTTAAAGAAAAAAGAACTAAATACTATATTTCACTTTGGTGTGGAAACGTAACAATATGATTTTACTGTCTTTATAATATTAGCTCTATCATATTTATTTTATACATAGATTAGAAAAATTCAGAAATAAAAAATAAATAAAGGAAACTTTTTACGAATAGGTCTTTCTAATAATAAATAAGGAGGGGCACGTTTACTCATAGAAAATGGTATCGATCCCCCATTGCGTATTGGTGCTTATCGAGTATAGAATAAATCTGCTTCTCTTTGTTCCTACGAACAGAATAGAAAAAATACTCATCTAACCCTTGAATTATGAAATAATTTTACGAACAAAGGGTGTCCGTAAGATAAGATAGTCATAGTATACTTTTCCAACGCAATAAAGTTACGTCGTGTTTAGTTTTTCTTTGATATAAGGGGTATTTTCCATGGGTTTGCCTTGGTATCGTGTTCATACCGTTGTATTGAATGATCCCGGCCGGTTGCTTTCCGTTCATATAATGCATACAGCCCTGGTTGCTGGTTGGGCCGGCTCGATGGCTCTGTATGAATTAGCTGTTTTTGATCCTTCTGACCCTGTTCTTGATCCGATGTGGAGACAGGGTATGTTCGTTATACCCTTCATGACTCGTTTAGGAATAACCAATTCATGGGGAGGTTGGAGTATTACAGGAGGGACTGTAACGAATCCGGGGGTTTGGAGTTACGAAGGTGTAGCCGGGGCACATATTGTGTTTTCCGGCTTATGCTTTTTGGCAGCTATCTGGCATTGGGTTTATTGGGATCTAGAAATATTTTGTGATGAACGTACAGGAAAACCTTCTTTGGATTTGCCCAAGATCTTTGGAATTCATTTATTTCTCTCCGGAGTGGCTTGCTTTGGTTTTGGTGCATTTCATGTAACGGGCTTGTACGGTCCTGGAATATGGGTGTCCGACCCTTATGGACTAACGGGAAAAGTACAACCTGTAAATCCGTCGTGGGGCGTAGAAGGTTTTGATCCTTTTGTTCCGGGAGGAATAGCCTCCCATCATATTGCAGCAGGTACGTTGGGCATATTAGCAGGTTTATTCCATCTTAGCGTCCGCCCGCCACAACGTCTATACAAAGGGTTGCGTATGGGAAATATTGAAACCGTACTCTCTAGTAGTATCGCAGCTGTCTTTTTTGCGGCTTTTGTTGTTGCTGGAACTATGTGGTATGGTTCAGCAACGACCCCTATCGAATTATTTGGTCCCACTCGTTATCAATGGGATCAGGGTTACTTCCAGCAAGAGATATATCGAAGAGTTGGCGTCGGGCTAGCAGAAAATAAAAGTTTCTCAGAAGCCTGGTCCAAAATTCCTGAAAAATTAGCTTTTTATGATTATATTGGTAATAATCCAGCAAAAGGAGGGTTATTCAGGGCCGGCTCGATGGATAACGGAGATGGAATAGCGGTTGGGTGGTTAGGACACCCCGTCTTTAGGGATAAAGAAGGGCGTGAGCTTTTTGTACGTCGTATGCCTACGTTTTTTGAAACATTCCCGGTCGTTTTGGTCGACGGCGATGGCATTGTTAGAGCTGATGTTCCTTTTCGAAGGGCAGAATCGAAGTATAGTGTTGAACAAGTAGGTGTAACCGTTGAGTTCTATGGTGGCGAACTCGATGGAGTCAGTTATGGTGAGCCCGCTACTGTGAAAAAATATGCTAGACGCGCTCAATTAGGTGAAATTTTTGAATTAGATCGCGCGACTTTGAAATCGGATGGTGTTTTTCGTAGTAGTCCAAGGGGTTGGTTTACTTTTGGACACGCTTCGTTTGCTTTGCTCTTCTTCTTCGGACACATTTGGCATGGTGCTAGAACCTTGTTCAGAGATGTGTTTGCCGGCATTGACCCAGATTTGGATGCTCAAGTAGAGTTTGGAGCATTCCAAAAACTTGGGGATCCGACTACAAGAAAACAGGCAGTCTGATACAAGACCGCCGCTTTGGCATTTTTTGCCTCTATTTTCTTTTTGAAGGGAATTTTACATTGAATCGTTGTTTTTTGACTCTTGCTCTTTCGAGATGATTTCAAAAATGAAAAAAAATAAACAGGTTAGGGAAGTTATAATTGTAAACCGCAATCGGATTTATGGAAGCACTGGTTTATACATTTCTTTTAGTCTCGACTCTAGGGATAATTTTTTTCGCTATCTTTTTTCGAGAACCACCTAAAGTTCCAACTAAGAAATGATTTTTCATGATCTCAGTTGAAGTAACGAGCCCCCCTATATATGGGGAGGCTCATTACTTCAACTAGTCCCCGTGTTCCTCGAACGGATCTCTTAGTTGTTCAGAAGGTTGCCCAAAAGCGCTATATAAGGCGTACCCGGTAAAACTTACAAGTAAACCAGATATAAAGATGGCGACTAAGGTTGCTGTTTCCATTATGATTATATAATTTAAAGATCCCAATGGATCTATCATAAGATCGTTTATTTACAATGGAAGGGTATACAAAGTCAACAG